TGATAGAGTAGCCTAAATTAAGGTAATAGACTGTAAATCTATAGATGAAGGTTACTTCCTTTATCATGGTCATGAAGTGTATGGCACGCCGAATTGCAAATTCGGAGGAGCAGCTGAGGTTGCCTTGACTTAAGGTTTAAGAGGTTAATCTCTTATTTGGAACTTTGAAGGCTACTAGTTTTTTTAACTTAAAACCTTAAAATGAAATTGTGTATAGGAATGGTAAAAAGGTAGGTAAGATATTTACAAATGCTAATCTTAACATTAGGTAATTTGGGGGTGTAAGATGTATGTTTTTTGTTTTTGTAGTGCTTAAAATAATAGCTGGAATCATTACGCGTAGATAGTAATACAGGGTAATTAAAGCTGAAGCAAGAAGAATGGATAACCATAGGAATGACTTTGATGCGGCTAGTGTTTGGATTACTATAAGTTTAGGGAAAAACCCCAAAAATGGGGGTAACCCTCCTATTGAGAGTAAAGATAAAAAGATTAATAATTTAAGTTTAGGATTCGGTAGAGATATATTGGTAATATGGGCATAGAAGAAGATTTGTAAATCATATATTACTAATGTAATAGATAGTGTTATTACTGTGTAGATAACAAAATATTGAGTTCATAGGGGGGTGGATAAGGAGATAGCGGCTAATATTCAAGCTATGTGGTTAATTGAGGAGTAGGCTAAGATTTTTCGGATTAGAGTTTGATTTAATCCCCCTAGCCCACCAGCAATAGCTGATATTATTGAAGAAATTAAAATTACTTGATTTGATGCTAATATATTAGGATAGGAGATGAGGATTATCGGAGCAATTTTTTGCACTGTTATTAAAATAATACAGTTGGCTCATCTAATTCCTTGTATGACAGTAGGGAACCAGAAGTGGCAAGGAGCAGCTCCTAGTTTTAAAAGTAAAGCAATAGTAATGATAATAAATGACCTATAGGTAAAAATATTAATTAAGGAGTCAATAAGGATAAATGTTGAACCTAGGGCTTGGACTAGAAAGTATTTAATAGCAGCATCGGATGAATAAATATTTGACTTTGAGGTTATAAGTGGGATAAAGGAAAGAAGGTTTAACTCTAATCCTAGTCAGGCTGTTAATCATGAAGGTGATGTTGTTGCAAATAGGACTCCTATAAGAAGTGTAGTTATAAAGGCAGTATGGCTAAATTTAAGGGAAGGCAATAAAAAGAGAAATAGTTTTCATAAACGGGGTATGAGCCCGTCAGCTTAGGGATTTAGCTTACCTTTTTGTATTTTAGTGTAAAGGCACATGAATTTTTGATTTTCATAGTATAGGGTCAAACCCTTTAGATATAAAGTACCGGGTAGTGGGGTTAATAACGGAGAGGGTAGACTCTCATTTTTCGCCCTATCAAGGCGACCTTTTAATCAAGCACGTTATTTTTAAAAAAAGGAAATTTATTTTATTCAGGGATTGTTATAAAATATTATAACAGTAAAATAATTAGTACTCCATAGTAACGATTTGATTGTATTTTTAAAAAAAGTGTGTTTTAAATTATTTTATAAAGATAGTGGGCTTTGTAAGGTAATTTTTTTTGAAAAACTTTTAATATTTTATTAAAAAAAGTGTCTGTATTTAGGTATTTGTAAATATTTTTGTAGTTGAATTTAAGGGATTTGATGGAAAATATTAGTGTAAAATAATGGCTTTGGATTTTTAAATTGTAGTAGTCGGGAAATTAGTTCTTTTAACCCCAAAAAAAATAATATTTTTTCGGGGGTTAAAAAAAATTTTTTTTAAAATTAATATATCTTAAGTAAAATATATATATATAACTTAATATAAATCTTATCAATATTCAAATATTATAAATATAATTGTTTACTTCTTCCTTATATTATTTAAGATATTTTTTTTTTGGATACTATTCCTATTTCTCAGAAAATTAAGGAATAGTAGAGAAAAAATATCTTAAGTAGATACTTTATTTTTTTGTTAAATCTTTAAATATATCTTAATTCTAACATAATATTGTTGATCTAATTATACTAAGAGATTAAGTTTATAACTATAATTTTATAATAAAATAAATAAATTATATATATATATATATTAAAAGAAATTTAATAAGGATAGTTCTGTGGAAAGGAGTGTTCTATATAATATGCAAAGTATATTTTTACATTTACTGTATTAATTAACTTTTATTAGAAAATTCAATAAGTGGGCCTTTTTTTTTGTGGAAAGGAGTGTTCTATATAATATGCAAAGTATATCTTTATAATTATTGTATTATAACTTTAATCAAATGTCTTCTTTCTATTTTATATAAAATTGTAAATTTGTTAGTTAATTTTGTTATTATATTATTATATCCATTTTTAAAGTTTGATTCTGGCTTTTTCTCTGCTTTAAGGTAAATATTCATGTAAGGCAAATCGTGCTGTAGTTGTTTATAGAGTTATCTGTTGCAGTACTCAGTGTAGTAAATTGGTTAAATAAATTAATGTTGTAACCAGTAATCTTTGTGAGCTCAGGGTAAAATTGTGCCAGCACCTGCGGTTAGACTGATCGGGTTAGTGGAGATATTTAGAGCTTGTAGTTGTAAGTTATATTATAGATGTAATATCAGTTATTAAGGTAAAAGGTGAAATTTGGTTCCTAAAAGTATTTGATATTGTCTATGAGAGTATTATATCTATAGAGGTTAAAGGGTAAATCAGGATTAGATACCCTGTTATTTTTAACTTTAAATTGATAGCTTGAATAGTAAACAGTTATGATCTCGAAACTTAAAGAATTTGGCGGTATTTTAGTCTAGTTAGAGGAACCTGTTCAGTAAACGATACTCCACGAATAATCTTACTTTCCTTAGTGATTGTGCAGTTTGTATACCTCCATTTGTTTAAGTAGTTTCAAAAGAATATACTGAAATAATTGAGTCTTTAGTTAATAATTTAGGTCAAGGTGCAGCTTATGGGAAAGAATGAAATGGGTTACAATAAAATGAGTTTTTGTATGGATAAGAAGGTTAAATTCTTTTTTGAAAGTGGATTTAATAGTAATTTTATTTTAATATGGTAATTTGAAATTAGCTCTAAGGTGTGTACACATTGCCCGTCGCTCTCACTATTATTTTACGTGAGATAAGTCGTAACATAGTAGGTGTACTGGAAAGTGCCCCTAGAAATAATATAGGCTGTAGCTAAATATAAGCATCTCATTTACACTGAGAGTATCATCTAAAATAATTGTATGCTGCCTAAATAAATAGGTCTTATTTTTTTGGTAAGTTGGTAGTTTTATTTAATAAGAGAATAGAGTCTGTTAATAATAAGTATTACTTAGAACATTAAAGTGAAATTATAGTTTAATAGTATTGTGAAAGAAAGTTATATGTTTGTTATTTAAAAAAAGAATACTTAAATAGTATTACCTTTTGTATCAGGGGTAAACAATATTTTTGTTATAGTGTATTTTTCTCGAAGTAATAAGGGTTAGATCTAAAATATTGTTTAGGTGGAATACTAATATTAAATTTAGGTTTAGAGATGAAATTTTACTCGATTATTATCTATCTAGTTTTCTCCGAAAGAAGGTGAACTTTGAAGTTGGCTTTAATAAGTCTAATATTTTAACGCAGGAGGGTCAAGCTTCTTGTGGGTGTAAATATTAAAATAAGAGTTAAGATAATATTCATTTTGGCTTAAGAGCAGCTATATTGATAGAGCGTTTGAGATAAGATTAGTTAAAAAGTTATTTTTTTATTTTATATGTTTAGATAGGAGAAATTAATTTTAAGTAATATGAAATTAGTTATAATGTTTATATAAGTAAATTTATATGTAGGTAGTTGAACTTTCTGGATATTAGATAATTTGATTGTTAGTTATTTATGGTATAAAAAAGGAACTCGGCAAAGATTGCTTCTGCCTGTTTATCAAAAACATGTCTGTATGTTTGTTAATATAAAGTCTAACCTGCCCACTGGATTTTTGAAGGGCCGCGGTATATTGACCGTGCTAAGGTAGCATAATAATTAGTCTTTTAATTGTAGGCTGGAATGAATGGTTGGACAAGAAGTAAGCTGTCTTTTTTATAAATTTTGAATTTTACTTTTAAGTGAAAAGGCTTAAATAAATTTAAGGGACGATAAGACCCTATAAAACTTTACAGTTAAGAGATATTTAATAATTGATTTGTAGCTTAATTATCTTGTAGCTGTTTTGTTGGGGAGACAATGATAGAAGGCAAAAATATCTGTTTGATAAATGAAAATAAAGATGTTTAGTAAAGCTGATCCTTTATTAAGGATTAAAAGAGTAAGTTACTTTAGGGATAACAGCGTAATTTTTTCTGAGAGTTCTTATCGATGAAAGTAGTTGCGACCTCGATGTTGAATTAAAGTTTCTATTAAATGCAGCAGTTTAAATAGAGGGTCTGTTCGACCTTTAAATCTTTACATGATTTGAGTTCAAACCGGTGTGAGCCAGGTTGGTTTCTATCTTTAAATTTATTTTGAATCTTTTTAGTACGAAAGGATTAAAAGATTAGAAAATTTCTTCTAAAAAGAAGAATTATAAACTTATCACTCTGGCAGAAAGATGCACTAGATTTAGGATCTAGTTATATAAAGAGTTAACTTTATGGGTGATAGGCTTAATTGGTTAATGGTGTAGCTGATGGTAAGTTTATAGAAGTTTTGGTTAAATTATTAAAGTATTTAGTGTTAATTATTTTTATTCTTGTTGCTGTGGCTTTTTTTACTTTGTTGGAACGGAAAGTTTTAGGTTCTATTCAGATTCGTAAAGGTCCAGATAAAGTAGGGTTTGTAGGGTTGCTTCAGCCTTTTTCTGATGCTGTAAAGTTATTCACTAAGGAACAGATTTACCCTACTGTCTCAAATTTTATTCCTTATTTTGTGTCTCCTGTGGTAAGTCTATTTGTTTCTTTAGTAGTGTGACTAGTGTCGCCTTATGGGGTAGGGTTTATTAGATTTAATATAAGGGTTTTATTTTTTTTATGTTGTATAAGGTTGGGAGTTTATAGAACTATGAGAGCTGGATGATCTTCTAACTCTAAATATTCTTTATTAGGGTGTTTGCGGGCTGTGGCTCAGACTATTTCATATGAAGTAAGGTTGGCTGTTATTTTATTAAGGATGTTGTTTTTAGTTGGGGGGTTTAATTTGATTTTATTTGAATGCTATCAACGTGATATTTGGTTTGTTTTTGTAGCTTTTCCTTTATTTCTTCTTTGATTTACATCTTGTTTAGCTGAAACAAATCGTACTCCATTTGATTTTGCTGAAGGTGAGTCAGAGCTTGTATCTGGGTTTAGTACAGAATATGGTAGGGGTGGCTTTGCTTTGATTTTTATAGCTGAATATGCTAGAATTCTTTTTATAAGATTTATTTCTAGTATTATTTTTCTTGGTAGGGGTTTAATGAGATTTTTTTTTTATATTAAAGTTTCTATGGTAGGTTTTTGTTTTGTATGGGTACGTGGGACTTTACCTCGGTTCCGTTACGATAAATTGATGAATCTTGCTTGAAAAAGGTTTTTACCTGTTGCTTTAAATTTTTGTAGTTTTTTCTTAGGGCTGAAAATTATATTTGAAGTATTATTAATGGATTAAATGTTCTAGTAATCCATTACAAAATTATGATAAAAGTTTTAGTTATTATTGTTGCATAAATATTAGGATGTAATGTGATTATTAAGAGATTCGAACTCTTTTTAAATGTTTTCAAAACATTGTCTTTCCTAAAAGATAAATAATCAATCTAATAGTTTATCTCATGTTATAATAGTTAAAGGGTTTAAAATGTAAAATGAGAAATATAAAACGGTAAGGATTTGTCCTGTTAGGATGTAAGGGTCTTCAACTGGTCGAGCTCCAATTCAAGTTAAAAGGATAATAATAGAAATTAGAGATCAAAATAGGATTTGGTTTAGGGGGTAGAATGTTAATCTTCGGAACTTAGCTTTATGTGTAAATGGGAGAATAAATAAAATAGCTACTGATATTACTAAGGCAATAACACCTCCTAATTTATTAGGGATGGATCGCAAGATTGCGTAGGCGAAAAGAAAATATCATTCGGGTTGAATATGTGGTGGAGTAACTAGTGGGTTGGCTGGAATAAAGTTGTCTGGGTCTCCTAATAAATAAGGATTTAACAGAGTTAGTAAAGATAAAGCTATGATTAAAATTAGGAAACCTACTACATCTTTAAATGTAAAGTAAGGATGGAATGGGATTTTATCTGTTTGTCTTGAAATACCTAAGGGGTTATTAGATCCTGTTTGATGTAAGAACAAAATGTGTACTATTCTAGCTGCTATAATGACAAATGGGAGTAAGAAGTGTAATGTGAAGAATCGTGTGAGTGTAGCGTTATCAACAGCAAAACCACCTCAAATTCACTGGACTAAGTATGTTCCAATGTAGGGGATAGCAGAAAATAGGTTGGTAATTACTGTCGCCCCTCAAAATGATATTTGGCCCCAGGGTAGAACATAACCTAAGAATGCTGTGGCTATAACTAAAAATAAGATTAGAGTACCTACTGACCAAGTATGTATATAAAGGAAAGACCCATAATAAATTCCACGTCCAATATGTATATATAAACAGATGAAAAAGAATGAAGCACCATTAGCATGTAAAGTTCGCAGGAGTCACCCGTAATTTACATCTCGACAAATATGGGCAACTCTTGAGAACGCTAGATCAACATGGGCTGTGTAATGTATTGCTAGGAAGAGACCAGTGGCAACTTGAGCAATTAAACAAAGACCTAATAAGGATCCAAAATTTCATAAGGATGAGATGTTTGTTGGTGTTGGGAGATCAATAACGGCGCTGTTAGCTATACTAGCTAAAGGGTGGGTTTTTCGGAGTGGTGCTGTCATTATGATGATAATCGCAGGGGACCTGAGGAGGTAGATGTAATGTTAACCACTACAATTAAAGTAAGTAGTAGATATAAGATAATAAATAAGGTTAGATTTATTAAAATTGGCCTGTATATTATTCTTAATTTAAATTGAGTAGAATAAATGAATTGGGTTGTAAAGTAAAGTGAATTTTCTAAGTTCCTTTTTACAGGGATTGAGAGGGGGTCTATTAGTAAGAAGAGTGGAAGGGATAAGAGTCTTACTGATAGTGTTTTTATATTAATTATAGAAAGGGAGAAAGTTTCATTTGAGGCTAATGAGGCCACATAGATAAATAAGACTAATATAGCTCCAAGAAAAATAAGAAATAAGATATAAGAGAATCATGAGGATTTAGCTCTTACTCTTGTAAGGGTGCAAATAAGGATAGTTTGAGCGATAAGGGTGAGTCCTATAGCAATAGGGTTTGTTGTAGATAAGAAACATAAGGAGATTGCGGATGTAATAAGTGAACAATAGGTAAGCAGAAGAATATCAGAAAATAATTTAAATAAAATATTAGTTTTGGGGGCTAAAAATGGGAGTAATCTCTTTTCTGATGCTTTAGAGAATAATAATATCTATCTTCAGTTTACAAGACTGATGTTTTAATTAAACTACTAAGGCAATGTCAATACAGTTTTTTTTTCTTATGGGTCCTTTATTCAGAACAGTATGCGGTGTTATTGCTTTTGTTAAGGTTCAGAAGCACTTACTGGGTGCTCTTCTTAGTCTTGAGTATATTATATTAAGAGTTTTTTGGTTAATATTAACTGTATTAGTACAAGTAGGTGTAGATATTTATTTTGTGCTTTTTTTCCTTACTTTAGCTGCCTGTGAGGGGGCTTTAGGTTTGGCTCTTTTAGTGTCGATTGTACGTAGGCATGGTAATGATAATTTTAGTAGATTTAGTGTTTTGTAATGTTAAAGTTTGTATTTCTTAGCGTACTAGTAATTTTTAGAGGGGTTAGATGGGGGGCCATACAGGTTTTATTGTTTTTATCAAGATTTTTATTTGGGATTGTTAGGGTAAATAATTTTTTTATAAGTGGTCTTGGGTTTAGTTTAGGGGTTGATTCAATCAGATATGTTTTAATTTTATTAAGGTTTTGAATTAGAGCTTTGGTTTTTGGTAGAAGTCAAAAGATTTATGATTACTTTAATTTTACTTCTATGTTTTTAATAACTAACCTTGTTTTATTAGTCATATTAGTTTTAACTTTTTCTTGTTTAGATTATCTTTCTTTTTATATCTGTTTCGAGAGTTCTTTAATTCCTACTTTAATTTTAATCTTAGGCTGAGGTTACCAGCCAGAACGTGTGCAAGCAGGGGTCTATATGTTGTTTTATACTTTATTCGCATCTTTTCCGCTTTTGGTTTCTTTAATACAGCTGTATAACTCTGGTGGAACTTTAACTATTGGGTTAGTTTCTTTGAAAGATTGTTCCAATATGGTCTCTAGAATTTGATATTTTTCGACTGTTTTAGCATTTATTGTTAAATTACCTATATTTAGGGTTCATTTATGGTTACCTAAGGCTCATGTAGAGGCTCCTGTAGCGGGCTCTATGGTTTTAGCTGGAGTTCTTTTAAAATTAGGGGGTTATGGGTTGATTCGGGTACTGCCTATTTTTTCTAAGGTAGGCCCTAAGTTTTCTTGGGTTTGGGTTAGGTTTGGTTTGTTAGGGGGTGTTATTGTGAGTTTGATATGTTTGCGGCAGACAGATGTAAAATCTTTAATTGCTTATTCATCTGTGGCTCACATAGGTTTAGTTATATGTGGTTTAATAGTGTTTAGGTGATGAGGGCTTGGGGGTGCTGTTGCTGTTATAGTAGGTCATGGTCTTTGTTCTTCTGGAATATTTTGCTTAGCTAATATGGCTTATGAGCGAATTGGTTCTCGAAGTCTTTTAGTGAGAAAGGGTCTCTTGAATATTATACCTAGGCTGGCTTTATGGTGGTTTTTACTAAGGGCTGGCAATATAGCTGCTCCCCCTACAATTAGGCTTTTAGGTGAAATTAGGTTGATTGTAAGGGTAGTGAGGTGATCAAAGAGTAGGATATTGTTCTTAGGGTTGCTATCGTTTTTTACAGCAGCTTACACAATTTATTTGTTTTCTTTGAGACAACATGGTAAGTTTTTTAACTCTTTGTTTTCTTGTTGTTCAGGTAAGGTACGGGAGTATTTAGTATTAGTTCTTCATTGAGTTCCTCTTAATGTAATTATTCTTAAGGGGGGTGTATTAGTTTGTTTGACGTGCTCATGTAGTTTAATAAAAATGTTGGTTTGTGGGGCCAAAGATGTAAAGGTTTATCTTGAGCAATATTGTGAAATTTGAAAATATATCTTAGAAGTATGCTGTTTTTGTTAACTGGTTGTGTGGTTTCTATAATTAGATCTTTATGAATAATTAGTAGAAATTGTTGTTATTTTATTGAATGGGAGATTTTAAACATTGGGTCTTGTTCTTTAGAGGTATCTTTTATTTTTGATTGAATATCTATAATATTTATATCTTTTGTTAGTTTTATTTCTTCTATAGTTTTATATTATAGAGGAGGTTATATAATAGGGGATAAGGATTATGTTCGTTTTATATATATTGTTTTAGGGTTTGTTGCTTCTATAGGTTTTTTAATTATTAGTCCGAATTTGGTGAGAATTCTATTAGGGTGGGATGGTTTAGGGTTGGTGTCTTATGCTTTAGTAATTTACTATCAAAATGAAAAATCTGCTAATGCTGGTATATTGACTGCTTTGTCGAATCGAATTGGGGATGTAGCTATTCTTTTAAGAATTGCTTTAATATTTAATATAGGAGGTTGGAATTTTATTTTTTATATAGAGAATTCGAATATATTGCCAGTAATTTTTCTTGTGGTTTTAGCTGCTATAACTAAGAGGGCTCAAGTGCCTTTTTCTGCTTGGCTACCTGCAGCCATGGCTGCACCAACTCCTGTATCCGCTTTAGTACATTCTTCTACTCTAGTGACTGCTGGTGTGTATCTTTTAATTCGGTTTAGGCCACTTTTAATGGGGACACCTGCTCAGAATTTTCTTTTACTTTTAGCAAGAATTACTATATTTATAGCTGGTTTAGGGGCTAATTTTGAAACAGATCTAAAGAAAATTATTGCTTTGTCTACTTTAAGGCAACTAGGGGTTATAATGAGGGTTTTAGCTTTAGGGTGACCAGGTTTAGCTTTTTTCCATTTATTAGCTCATGCTTTATTTAAAGCTTTACTTTTTATATGTGCTGGCTCTATTATTCATAGGGTAGGCGGCTATCAAGATATTCGTTTTATAGGGGGTTTAGTTTATTTTATACCTATAAGTGTAATAAGAATTAATATTTCTAATTTGGCTCTTTGTGGGACTCCGTTTTTAGCAGGATTTTATTCTAAGGATTTAATTTTAGAGATTGCTTTTTCTAGCTACTTGAATGAGATTTGTTTTTGGCTTTTAGTATTATCTACAGGTTTAAGAGTGTGTTATACATTTCGTTTAGTTTATTACACTTTAAGTGGAGATTTTAATTTAATAAGTACTAATAGAGTTAATGATGAGGATCTTTTGATAATTAATCCTATAATTGGTTTGGCTTTAGGGGCAGTATGCGGAGGGGCTATATTATCCTGATTGATTTTTCCTAGTCCTGAGATGATTTGTTTAGAGTTTAGATTTAAAATTCTTGCTTTGTCCGTTAGATTAATTGGCGGTTTAATTGGTTATTTTATTAATATTATAGCGTCTAATTGAATGTTAAAAATGCTTAAGTTTTATAATGTAGTTAGGTTTAGTTCTTCGATATGATTTATACCTTTTCTTTCTACAGTGGGGGTAAGAAAGGGGGTTTTAGCTGTTGGGGCTAAGTGTTATCAGGTATCTGACAATGGATGAAGAGAGTATTATGGTGGTCAGGGAGTTTTAAATTTATCTATGAAGTTCTCTAAATATTTTCAAAAAGCTGAGGATAGGGGTATTAAAATTTATTTAATAATTACAATGATATGGTTAATTGCTGTAATAATTATTATATACTTAGGTAGCTTAAATATAGAGCATTACATTGAAGCTGTAGTGGTGGTAATTTTACCCTTAGGTATTTTATTAAAAGGGTTATTCCTTTAGTTTTACATTGAAAATGTAATGTGTTTATTACACTATAATAACTTGTGGTGGGAAAAAACGGGGTTGAACCGCTTTAGGGAAGTTAGAAGCTTCTCATAGTTTCTATAACTTTTTCTCCTCAACTAGAAATATAATTTCAATGATACCATTAACAGTGGAATACCTCTAATTTGGTTTTAGTTGAGACGGTTTAGTTGAGGGCTAAAAGTTAAGCCAAATTCTAGGTCGAAACTAGATGTAATGTTTCACTTCTCAACTGAATAAAATTAGCTCTTAGGAGCACCCCCTGTGTGCAAGACAGGAATCATATTTGACTATAATTTCTGATAAAGCTTATTAGGTGGCCCACTCTAAAGCCCCTTGATTTCATTCATGGTAGAGTCCTAGGATTAGGATTAGAAGAAAAAATATACCAATGAACATTCATGTTTTAATGTTGGTTATATGGATGATGGAGGCAAGAGGTAAGAGAAGGGTAATTTCTACATCAAAAATAAGAAAAATTACAGCAATTAGGAAAAATCGGAGTGAAAATGGGAGACGTGCGGAGCCTTTTGGGTCAAACCCACATTCAAATGGTGAGTTTTTTTCACGATCTGTAATAGTTTTTTTAGCTAAGGTTAAAGCTAGTAATATAACAATGGAGCAAATGGTTAAGGTTAAAAGGGCTGAAGATAAGATTAATAGCAGTGTTCTTCTTGGCAGTAGACCAAACTGTCTGGTTGGAAGCCAGCTATACTTTATATATTAGAAAAACAAGTTAACTACCTCATCAATAAATTGAGATATACAGGAATAATCAAACTACATCTACAAAATGTCAATATCAGGCAGCTGCTTCAAATCCAAAATGGTGAGATGATGAAAAATGGTTAAAGAATATACGTCCTAAACATACTAGAAGGAAGCAAGATCCAATGATAACATGAAGGCCATGGAATCCAGTAGCAACAAAAAAAGTTGACCCATAAACTGAGTCGGCAATAGTAAATGGTGCTTCATAATATTCTAGAGCTTGAAGGGCAGTAAAATAAAATCCTAAAATAACTGTAAGAGTTAATCCTTGGAGGGCTTGACGTCGGTCCGAATTTAGAAGTGCATGGTGCCTTCAAGTTACAGTAGCCCCTGAGGCCAGGAGGATAGCTGTATTTAAGAGAGGGATTTGAAATGGGTTAAAAGGTTTAATACCGGTAGGCGGTCAGCAGCATCCAATTTCTACAGCTGGGGATAAGCTTCTGTGGAAGAAGGCCCAAAAGAATGCGAAGAAAAATAAAACTTCTGAGGTAATAAATAGGATTATACCTAATTTTAACCCTCTTACAACTCGAGTTGTATGTAATCCTTGGAAAGTTCTTTCTCGAACAATATCTCGCCATCATTGAATTATAGTTAAAATTGTTGCAATTAATCCTAGGATTAGTAAGTCTATATTAAATTGATGAAATCATTTAACTAGTCCTGTAGTTAGTATTATAGCTCTAATTGAGCCGGTTAAAGGCCAAGGTCTTATATCAACTAAGTGGTATGTGTGTCGTCCGTGTGCTATCATTATTAATTTGCTTCTCTTGCGTAAAGTGTAGTTAAAACGGCAAATACATAAGCTTGAATTACAGCTACTGCTGATTCTAATGTTAGAAGTAAGATTTGTGATGTTAGTAGGATAGAGATTAGAGATATAGAGAAGGAAGGGCCCGTGCTTCTTAATAATGTTAATAGAAGGTGCCCAGCAATTATATTAGCAGCGAGTCGTACAGCTAATGTCCCTGGCCGGATGATATTTCTAGTTGTTTCAATTAAAACTATAAAAGGTATAAGAGGACCAGGAGTTCCTGAGGGCACTAAATGTGCAAATATAAGTTGGGTGTGATTTAGTCATCCATATAATATGAAAGAAAGCCACAAAGGCAAGGCTAAAGCTAGTGTTATAGTTATATGTCTTGTTCTTGTAAATACATAAGGTAATAATCCTAAAAAATTATTAAACACAATTAGGCTGAATAATCTAGCGAAAACAATAGTTCCCCTTGAACTTTTTGGGCCTAATAGGATTTTAAATTCTTTATGTAAGGTTGAAGTAATTATGTGCCATAAGAGAGATCAACGTGAGGGTATGGCTCAATAAAGGTATGGGATAAATAGTAGTCCTAAGAGCGTTGATAGTCAGTTAAGTGAGAGGTTAAAAACTCTTGAGGTTGGGTCAAATCTTGAGAATAGGTTAGTTATCATTTTCAATAATTTTCTTTGGTTGAGATAGTGTTTGGAGAGTTAATTTTTTCTGAAGGTACTTTTATAAAATAATTTAGGATAATAAATATGATAAAAGAGCAAGAGAAGAATCCAAATAAGTCTAATCATATTAGAGGGGCTATTTGTGGTATGTTAAAGATTGTGTATAATACAACAGCTTTAATCGATAGAAGTAGGGCGTGTATACTATAACAGGTTTAAAAGACCGGCACTTTCTTTCAGTCATCTAACGATTAATTTTAAAATATCATAATGATAATTTAGGTTTGACAAACCTATGTTATTTATTTAACTAATTTTAATAATAATTTTCCAAGGGGTTTAGACTTCTGGTGAAGTTACTCATTTAAGGAAGTCTGGAGTAGAAGATCTTTCTACTACAATAGGTATAAATCTATGGTTGGCCCCGCAAATCTCTGAGCACTGTCCAAAGAATAGCCCAGGCCGTCTAATATTAAAACTTACCTGGTTTAGACGGCCTGGGATAGCATCAGCTTTTACTCCTAGAGCAGGGACTGTTCAAGAGTGGATAACATCAGCACCTGTGATTAATACACGAATTTGAGTATTTATTGGTAGGATAGCTCGATTGTCTACATCAAGCAGGCGGAAGCCTGATGGGTCTAAATCTTCTGTGGGGATTATATATGAATCAAACCTTAATTCTGAGAAGTCAGAATATTGATATCTTCAATATCATTGGTGCCCAATTGCTTTAAGTGTAACTATTGGATTATTGACTTCATCTAAAAGGTATAATAACCGAAGTGAAGGCAGGGCAATAAAGATTAAAATAATGGCGGGTACGATAGTTCAAATAATTTCAATTGTCTGTCCTTCTAAAAGGAATCGGTTGGTAAGTTTGTTGAAAAATAAGGAAGATATAATATAAGCAATAAGAGTTGTGATTATGACTAGAACAAGTATAGCGTGATCATGAAAGAAAATTAATTGTTCTATTAGTGGGGATGCTCTGTCTTGAAGGCCTAAGGCTGATCATGTTGGCATTGATGGTCCTAGAAGAACTTTATTATTTAGCTCATAATAAGGGTTTAAACCTTATGCATTTGTCTGCCATTCTAGAAATTTAAATCTTCAGTATAAGTTACTAAAGGAAGTTCGTAAAATGTATGTTCTACTGGGGGGTATGTTTGTCATCATTCTAATGAAGTAGGTAGAGATATAGCGAATATAGATGGTCGTTTTGCTGAAAAAGCTTCTCAAACAATACCAACAAATGCTAAAACAGCAACAAAGGAGATGGAAGACCCAACTGAAGAAACAACATTTCATGTTGTATAGGCGTCTGGGTAATCTGAATATCGTCGAGGTATTCCATTTAATCCTAAGAAGTGCTGTGGGAAGAATGTAATATTTACACCTGCAAATATAAAGAAGAAGTGAATTTTTAATCATGTAGAGTTTAAGGAAAGTCCTGTGAATAACGGGAATCAATGGACAATACCTGCGAAAATACCGAAAACAGCTCCTATGGATAGTACGTAGTGGAAGTGGGCCACTACATAGTATGTATCGTGTAATACAATATCAATTGAAGAGTTAGCTAGAACTACCCCGGTTAGACCACCTACAGTGAATAAGAAAACAAATCCTAAAGCCCATAATAAAGAAGGTGTATAAGTGAATTGAGTTCCATGTAAGGTACCTAGTCATCTAAAGATTTTAATTCCTGTAGGTACTGCAATAATTATAGTAGCAGAAGTAAAGTATGCACGGGTGTCAACGTCTATACCAACAGTAAATATATGGTGGGCTCATACAATAAATCCTAAAATTCCGATTGCCAATATAGCATAGATTATTCCTAAATTTCCGAAGGCTTCTTTTTTACCTGCTTCTTGGTTAATAATATGAGAGATTATACCGAAGGCAGGTAGAATTAAAATATATACTTCAGGATGCCCAAAGAACCAGAATAAATGCTGGTATAGGACTGGGTCTCCACCTCCAGTAGGATCAAAAAAAGATGTATTTAAGTTTCGGTCTGTTAGAAGTATAGTAATAGCTCCTGCTAGAACAGGAAGGGAGAGAAGTAATAAGATCGCTGTAATAAATACTGATCAAACAAATAGGGGTATTCGGTCTATGGTTATTCCTGTAGTTCGCATGTTTAAAACCGTAGTAATAAAATTAACAGCTCCTAAAATTGAAGATACCCCAGCTAAGTGAAGGGAAAAAATTCCAAGGTCTACTGAGGCACCTGCATGGGCAATTCCAGCTGAGAGAGGAGGGTATACAGTTCATCCTGTACCTACGCCTCTTTCTACCATTCTTCTTGATAGTAACAGAGTTAGAGAAGGGGGAAGAAGTCAAAATCTTATATTATTTATTCGAGGGAAAGCTATATCAGGGGCTCCTAATATTAAAGGTACAAGTCAGTTACCAAATCCTCCAATTATAATTGGTATAACTATAAAAAAAATTATTACAAAAGCGTGGGCTGTTACTACCACGTTATAAATTTGATCATCTCCAATAAGGCTTCCTGGTTGGCCTAATTCAGTTCGAATTAGAAGTCTCAAGGAAGTTCCTACTATTCCTGATCAAGCACCAAAAATAAAATATAATGTTCCAATGTCTTTATGATTAGTTGAAAATAGTCAGCGTTGCAT